GGTAGCTAAAGACTGTTTGTATGTTCTAGATCAAACAGAATAATAGATTTCCCACTGGTATTATGTATGGAGAAAAAAGAAAAGACAAATTAAAAAATTTTTGAGAATCTCAAAAATTTTATTTTGAATGAGCTAAGAGCCAATAGAATGAACTAAAAAGTTCTGTATCCTGAACTTTGTACCGCGCATACATTAATAACTTACACTTACTTAGACGGGTTACGTAAAGTCAGAGGATGTATGAGGAAAGGAAAAAATATAAATACATACATAAATCTATATTAAAATGAAAGGTAATCCGATTGGAATATATATGAAGTATTATATTAAAATGTATTTTACATAAGAGGAAACCCAATAGCAGCAAAAAATTAAAAACCCTAAAAAAAGGGTTTCTTTTTTAAACTATCTACCCATCCAGTTTTTAGATAGATGGGGTATTTCGCACGATAACTAGCTAAATAACTTACTTATGTGTCATGATCTCGACTTGTATATCGACTCATAGTCGTCAATTTCTAGGTATAGAATAAAAAAAAAACACAAATGTGCCAGGAACCAGATTTGAACTGGTGACACGAGGATTTTCAGTCCTCTGCTCTACCAGCTGAGCTATCCCGACCATTCCCTTTTCTGGTGCATCATCTCCCCATTTTACGAGATAACTTGGGTTTGTGTCAATTAGTCAATCAATTAAAAGGATGAAAAGTATTACAATTATATAGGTACCGGAATTTTTGGGGTCTTCAAAAAGAGTAACTCTGTATATAATTTTACATAAGTTTTATATTAATAATAATATATAAAAATGTAAAAATATGGATTATGAATTACTCAACGGAGTACTGCCTGCTCAAATAAAAGATATTTTTTTGTCCTCCTATCATATATATTATAAGACTTGTGATAAGATCAAAAAAAAAAGATATATAGGAACATAACCATCTTTAACTTTTAATTTAACTTTAAAACGGTAATGCAAAAAAAGATAATTTGTTAAGGAGTGAAAAAAGCTTTTGGGGATAGAGGGACTTGAACCCTCACGATTTTAAAAGTCGACGGATTTTCCTCTTACTATAAATTTCATTGTTGTCAGTATTGACATGTAGAACGGGACTCTATCTTTATTCTCATCCGATTAATCAGTTCTTCACAAGATCTATCAGACTATGGAGTGAGTGTGAATGTTTTGATGAATAAATATGGATTCCGCTTTTAACTTGGAATCGATTTACAACAATTCTTGCATTTTAAATTTCCTATTATAAATCTCTACTATAAATATAGAAAATATATAATATATATAAAATACTATATTATTTTATATATCTCAAAATTATAAAAAAAATACAGAACAGATTTGGGTTGTCATTAATCATTTCAGTACGTATATTCTTCACCCTTTTTCTTGGTTTGGAATTTAGAGGGAAGAAGTCTTATACTTATAACAACACAGTCAACCCCATTTGTTAGAACAGCTCCCTTTGAGTCTCTGCACCTATCCTTTTTTTCTTGCTTTCTTAATACTTTTTTTTGCTTTTGAAAAAAGGAAAAAAAGGAGTTGGCTCAGGATTGCCCTTTTTTTTAATTCCAGGGTTTCTCTGAATTTGAAAGTTTTCACTTAGTAGGTTTCCATACTAAGGCTCAAGCCAATTAAGTCCGTAGCGTCTACCGATTTCGCCATATCCCCGTTATATTTTATAAAATTAGGACCCCAATGGGATGTCCCCCCCTTCCGTACCTCTCGCATTTTTTAGATTTTATACAGATTAATATACCGAAAAGTTTTTTCTTCTTTTTTTTTTTTATTTCTATCGGAAAGACTATAAATTTGAAACTTGCTTTGGTCTAATCCGAAATGATTCTATCATTTCTGTAGGTACAATTCAATATAGATGAATAGAGAGCATATATACGCTTCTTTCCTTTATGCAGTTTGTAATACTCAAAGGATCGATTCTTTGTTTTTCGTATTCGTCTCTGAATGAAAATAGAATATTATTTTTTATATTTTTATATTATTATAATCTATAATCTGGATTTCATTTTTCTTGATTTATTTCTATTTTTTTTAGGTTTTCTTGGGGCAAACCCCTAAAATAACATAACTCAAAAAATATCTATTCATTATAGCTATAATGAAAATTTTCATAATGCTTTTTTTTTTCAATTACTAGCCCTCATTTCTCATTATAATCTAATTTATATATTAGTTAGTAGATATAATAATAATTTCAATTTCAATAGAATTATATAATAGAATAAAATTGTTCTAGATGAAAAATAAAAAATCTATAGAAATAGAAATAAACTCAATTTTATATTTATTTTTTTTTTTATATTTAGATAATTTATATCATAAAAGAATAAAAATGAATAAGCTTAAACTAAGATATAGTTTTTATGTATGTAGAATTTCTATGAGCCCGCTTAGCTCAGAGGTTAGAGCATCGCATTTGTAATGCGATGGTCATCGGTTCGATTCCGATAGCCGGCTCTT